TATAATATTATAGGGATTCTAAAATAGAGATTAGGAATCTCAAATTTTCAATTCAAATACAAGAATCATTCATCAATTTCAAGTTACATTTCATAGTTAATGGTTCCAATTTGACCCGAATTATGACTTTGGTGACGGAAAAATCACATTCAGTTTTTTTTTTCAATATCAAAAGGAAAAGTTTTTGGATATTTATGTTTTGAGATACTATCCATATAAACATATAGGACCCAATACAAAAAACGATGGGTTTATTTCGGGGCAAGGGATTCAAAAAAATGGGATTCAAAATGAAAAATCCAAGTGAAATAAAAAAGAAAGAAATTAAGTAATACCGCATCGCATCCAAAGAAAGAGAGACTATTCTCATCTATTTCAATATTCTCATCTATTTCGTAAGGTATTATTTTGGTTTGGCGACATGGCCGAGCGGTAAGGCGGGGGACTGCAAATCCTTTTTCCCCAGTTCAAATCCGGGTGTCGCCTGATCAACAAAAAGGAGAAAATCTTGTATTTGATTTGGCTGATATAACTCGATTATTTTTTCTCCAGCAGAAGTAAAAGGCCTTTGGATACTTGCTTGATTCTAAACATCTGGAAGTTCTGTTTTCTAAACAGAAAGTGCTAGAAATGCTTGCCTTTAGGATTCTGGGTAAGATTCCCCGAAAGATTCGAATGAAAAAAATTTCATATTTCATATAAGGATTTCCTGATTCCATTCCACTACGTAATGGGGTGTTTCATTACTGGTTCTTGAATTCAATTCGATAGCCTGATGGAAAATTGACTTTTTTTGATAGATAAGGTGCGCTACACCTAGAAAAAATGCAAAAAGAAAGAATGAATTTATTTTCAATAAACCAAAATCAAGAATGAATAAGGAATCCTCGGGTTGATCCCGGAGATAAATATTAGACAGTAATGATTAGATGAAACGGGAAACAGAGGGATGGAGTAGATCGTTATCTACTCCTGAATCTAATGAATCTAAATTCATTTTTAGGGCTTTTCCCGAATTTTTTACCTAATACCTAACCTAACTAAAATAGATAAAATAAAAGACAAGAAAAGAAAGAATAGCTTTTCTACATCTTATCTTAAGATTCAGCGGATTCCCCCTGATATTTCCAAACGTGTGACTGCGTATTTTTTTATGCTTACCCCCTTACAATTTCACTTGTTTGAAGCGGATTTATTTGAGCCTTTCATCAACGGCGTTAGGTCATAATCCCCCTTTTTTTTTGACTATGCGCCATTGATCCCACTATTATTAGTGAACACTAGTGGAATATCCTTCATAGAGACAGGAGACATAATTTACATGGATATAGTAAGTCTTGCTTGGGCTGCTTTAATGGTCGTCTTTACTTTTTCTCTGTCCCTCGTAGTATGGGGGCGAAGTGGACTCTAAAGGCACTACTAATTGATTGACGTGAAGAATCAAGCTGTATGGATTGTTTTATAGACACACTTTTTGATTTTAAAAAGCCCTTCTTTTTTTTGATGTATATATATTTTATGTATACATAAAGTATAAAGATATAAAGTATATAATATACAACTTCTTCCATTACAATAAGCATAATTGGGAGTATGCTAGCTAGTATGGTAGAAAGATGCTTTCTACCATACTATCGGATCTCATATAATAGTATCCCGCTAATTCGCATTCCACTTACGACGCAAAATTCCAATTAATCCTTTTGATTTCTTCGATAGGTGCCTCAAAAAAACAATCAAGTTTCATTCAACTTAATCACTTTGACTCACGGTTTTTACATATATTATAAGTAAAAAGGCAGTAGGAACTAGAATGAAGAGTGCAGTAGCAATAAATGCGAGAATATTGACTTCCATAATCTCAGTGTTTTTTATTTTTATTAGGCAATAATTCGGGATTTAATCCCATAGAGATGAGCAAATTTTCACCCCGAAAATTCAATGGGCTGAATTCAACCTCGATGATATTGAATCAGATCAATATCATGAATAAAATATCTGAGCTATCAAATCAATTCATCGTTTAAAATGGAATAGTATACCACAGGAAGATCTTTTTTTTAGCCATACCAATACCAAATTAAAAATCGGATTCATGATCCAATTCACATGATTCAATTCAATCGACTTCCTTTCTCTTTTGGATTCTTTTTTTATTTCTCCTTCTTTCTTGTTTTTCTATAAATTAGACCCCATTCCTTGTAGATTCATCTGATGAAGTAGTATTTGAATACTCTTTACGTTTCATTTCCGTTGGTTACAAACAAACCAACTCAAACAAACAATAGAAGCTAAATAAAAAAGAAGAAGGAGTTAACTACTTTTTTTAATGATCTAATTTGCGTGGAAAACAAATCAAACAAGTATCCTAAAAAAGTCCTAGTAGTATTATACTACTACTAAGATATAAAAAAGATTGAATATTCTAGCAACGTTCACTATGTATAGTCTGTCTTCGACAGCACTTCTCTTAAAAAAAAAATCATTCTCTCTAAAAAGAGTTTGGATCCTTTTTTTCATGTTATTGGCTTTTATTTGATTGATTTTATTCCGTCGGGACTGACGGGGCTTGAACCCGCAGCTTCCGCCTTGACAGGGCGGTGCTCTAACCAATTGAACTACAATCCCCATGAAATCAAGCTATCGAGTATACATATATATATATATACTTGCATTGAAACTAAACGATTTCAATTTTGATTCGAATCTCGGTTTTATAAGGATCATCGAGGCACGAGGGATATACTGATATATCGATACTTTATCGAGAGCGACACATAACATATTATTAGTTCAGTACTGTCCAAATGGAATGAAAATCCATCCTTATCGTTAAAAAAAAAGTTTTTTCTTTATTCGGTTTTTATTATAGGTTATTATTATATATAAGATATAAGACTATTTTGAAAATCATAAATTGAGATTAGAGTTCTTAGCAAAATAGGCATTTTTGCTAACAAAAAAATGGAACAGAGCAATTCAAGAGGTAAGGATATATCCGAAATTTTTTTTATTCGTTAATATCCGTCATTTTTGAAGAACAAAGAAAAAGTCTATATCATTTCATGGCGGATCAGGGAATTCTTGGGCCGAGCTGGATTTGAACCAGCGTAGACATATTGCCAACGAATTTACAGTCCGTCCCCATTAACCGCTCGGGCATCGACCCAGGAAGAAGCCATTCTAGGCTTAGTTAGAAGCCTAGATCAACTTATTTTCGTAGTACCCTACCCCCAGGGGAAGTCGAATCCCCGCCGCCTCCTTGAAAGAGAGATGTCCTGAACCACTAGACGATGGGGGCATACTTGCCCAACCGCCATCATATTATATGATACGATGATTATCATATGATAAGTTTTTTTATATCATATGATAAGTTTTTTTATATTGTCAATATAACGGAAGAGTCTGATTAGACTCGAAAGGTCTTTCCCTCTTTCATATAATTTCATAAAATTTTAGGATTCATGATTTTTTTCCTAAAAAATTCATTCTAATCGACATCTAGAAATAGGAAATTCTTGATTCGATACTATAGAGAATAGAGTGTCTATATCTATATTTATTCATTATTCAATCTCTATTTATTCATTATTCCATCTCTATTTATTATTCATTAATTCACAAAAAAAGAAAAAAATCAAGATAAATCTAAATAAATAGAAGTAATATGAAGTCAGGATCCTTCTTTCAAGAAAATGGAAAATTGATTATTTAAGAATAAGCAAGGAAATTAACAAACAATATGAAATTTGGAAGGCGTGGATCAAGACAAGAAGTTCTCCAAAAAATTTCTTAAAGAATTTTTTTGATTCGGCGGACAAGTTGCACCTTTTTATCATATGATTCGATCAAATATCTTTCATATTTGTTCATTTTGAAGATCATATCAATCAAATTAATTATTGATTTATTAGAATATATATTTAATAGAATAGAAATAGAGAAGTAAATCTCAGTCTTGAAACAATTCATTCCAGTTTTATTTCTCAACCCGTATGTTCAACCTATACCCTAGAATAATATCTAAATAAATCCAATTTTTCGTTCTGGAATCAACCATATCCATTCTCAGTCTATTGCTGAGTCTAATGCATATATATTTATTATATAATAATAGATTTTTTAGATCTAATCTATATATTATTTTAGATATATGATTATTTAGTATGTAATATTAATGAAATGGAATATATAATCTATATATAAATTATACAACATATTTCTATAGAATAGATATATCTTGTATGCATATTATGATTCATGAATTGATCCAAAGGAGCCCCTTTAACTCAGTGGTAGAGTAACGCCATGGTAAGGCGTAAGTCATCGGTTCAAATCCGATAAGGGGCTTTTTTCTTTCATCAAAAAACACCAGTATTTTTTAGACTCTATTCGAATAATATATTCGAACGTAAAAATAGAGATATTTATAGCATTTTGTTATTCTTAACATTTGTCTATTAGATTAGAATGACTTAGAATAAGTAATAAGATAAGTCATCTTTTGAATTACCAAATATTCCTGCCTATTTTCTATTTGCCCTCACAATCTATTCTAATCGAAAATAGAAAAATGAAATAAAAAAGTAAGTAGACCTAACCTATTGATTCATGACTTTATCCACTATTCTGATATTCAAATTCGATAGAGATAAACTTGTAAAAGTGGATCTTTTTTATTTCATAGTTATTTAGACTCCACCTGAATCTGTCGATATTGCCGATTCCGTAGTCTTGTTCCTAGGATATCTCAGAGGACTAATGCTATTCTGCTCGTTCGCAGAGAAGGGTTTATTTCCATAATACAAGTCAAGATTCATTTTTTTTCAATAATTTCCATATAAGATATATATATCCCATTATGGCTTGATATATGAAATCAAAAAATTTCGATATCGATACATATGATATCTTTTTTCAGACAATAGAATGGTGGAGAGTGGAGAATAAATGCGAGTTTGGGGTTTTCTATTCTATTTCTCTTTATATTCATCTAA